TTCTTACAAATAAGATCATCTTTTCGTTGTCGTTGTTATAGCGAGAGAGACAAAAGTTGACTAATCCGGGGATCATTGAATCAGGTTCAAGGTACGGGTTGCATAATTGCACAAAGAAATTCATAATAAATTCCAATTGAAGGCGGAGCACGTACTTTCTTTTAGTGATAAGATCGTGAGGATCCAAAAAGCGCCTGTTGCGCAAAGTTTTTCGACTAGTCCAGAAGAGTTGAACGAAGAATGAGCCTAGAAATAGCATAATGATGCTATGAGGTTGAACCAATCCTTCATGGAGCGGCCTATTGTAGATCGATGTGAACATCACGAACTGTCCCGTAACAAAACCAGTCATTGCTGCTACCCGTCTCTGGTTGTCTTTTATGAAGAACTGTTTGTCTTTTATGAAGAAACTGGTTACAACGAAGAAATAGCCGAGACCTACGGTGGCTGTGATCATAAATCCACAAAAGAGTCCACCTCCAATGACTGAATTGAGTATTTTGTTCACTAGCAAGAGTAAAAATTCTTTAATTTTCATAGTAACTCCTATAGTTTTAGGGGTTTTAGGAGTAGTGTGAGTACTCCTGCTTGTTTATCTCAATAATGAGAAATAAAAAAAATAATGATATAATAAATAAAAATACAAAACGGCAGTAGGGTCAAGTCTACGATCTAGCCAGAATCTTTTTTCCATGTATTCCAATTCTTTCTATTATATTCTATCTATTATATTCTATTTATTTCGAATATTTTTTCTATTTCTTTCTATACGGAAATTCGCAGATAGATTATCGATCTGACGCAGTGAAATGAATAGCCATTGTCTATTTTTCCTCCTTTCTTATAAGTGGAATCGTTTTCTATACGATATATATTAACTCGATTATCTCAGTCATTTTTTTGATGACTTTTTTTTGTTCGATTCGCTGCCATTCCAGCCGAATAAGTGAAATAGAGAATAAGTGAAATAGATCAACCTTTATCTATTTCACTTATTTTCATTTGAATCTTCGTTATCAGATTCAAAAAAGTTCTTTCTTACCCAAATGATTATGATCAATATGAATTCCAACAACTTCATCAATCAAACTACTTCTTACAAATACAATTTTCTTTTCGTTGTCGTTGTTATAGCGGGAGAGACAAAAGTTGACTAATCCGGGGATCATTGAATCAGGTTTAAGGTACGAGTTGTATAATTGCACAAAGAAATTCATCATAAATTCCAATTGAAGGAAGAAGAGGCGCTTTACCACACGCCTTCGTTTACTTAGCACGGGCTTTCTTTTATCGTTAAGATCCAAAAGCGGCCAGTTGCGCAAAGTTGTTAGACTGGTCCATAAAAGCTGAAGCAAGAAAAATGACAGAAAGAACAAGAACATTTTTATGCGATGAGGTTGAACCAATCCTTTATGGAGCGGCCTATTATAGACCGATGCGAACATCACGAACTGTGCCGTACCAAAAGCAGCCACCACTCCTACCCGTCTCCGGTTGTCTTTTATGAAGACGCTGGCTACAACGAAGAAATAGCCGTAGCCGAGACCTACGGTGGCTGTGGTCATAAATCCACAAAAGAGTCCGCGTACAATCACTGAATTGACTATTTTGTTCACTAGGAACAGTAAAAATGGTTTCATAATAAAAAATGGAATTTAAATCAAACTAAAACTGAACTACTTTATCTCTAATTTGGAACCGGTATGGAATCATGAATAGGTACGAATAGAACAAAAGAGGAAATACAAAAAGTAGAGAAAATTTCTCTACTTTTTGTATTTCCTTAATTAATTAATTAAATTTCCTTTAATTTAGGGCGAAATTCTTTAAAAACCTCTGCCTTTTTTAAAATATCCTGAACCGTTTCTGTAGGTTGAGCACCCTTTTCAAGGAAATATAGAATAGCAGGAACATTTAAATAAGTTTGATTTTTTATCGGATCATAAAAACCCACTTTCCCAAGATCTCTTCCTTCTCTTCGAGATCGAACATCAATTGCAACGATTCGATAGACGGCTCATTGGGATAGATGTAGATGAATAATACCCCCCCCCTAGAAACGTATAGGAAGTTTTCGCCTCGTACGGCTCGAGAAAAAATGATTCCAAGTTCTATTTTTTTATTATGTATTATATTATATATTCTATATAATAACAATGGCAAATAGGTCTATAAAATGATCAAATCAATTAGATTATGATTGAAGTCCTTTTCTTTTTTATTCTTCCTTCCTGAAAACAAAAAAACCATTCGTACTCATAACTCAAGTTGAATAACTCTCAAATAGCTGAAAGGAAAATCTTTAAGGCATTTCATTTTTTGAGTGGTCTTTAAACCCTTTTCCTTTTTGTTTGTCTCGTTTACAAATCTATTTGTATTGGATTTTTTTCTGGTCTAGTTATTGAGACAATTGAAAGGGTCTTTCCTTGTTCTGGGATCCTTTATCTTTTCTTTGTTTTAAATCATTAGGTTTAGACATAACTTCGGTGATTTTTAATCC